AATAAAGTGCCTGATCAAAAGGATTGTTTTGATAGAACAAATTATGTACAAAATACCTTTATTACATTCAGCAGAATTAAACTACTTCTAGAAATATCAAAAATTCCTGTACCTCTTATACTAAAATGTAAATAAGTAAGCTAAATTAAGCTATTGGGTTCATACCCCACTTATAAAGGTTTATTCCTTTCTTATTTAATATGGTACTTAAATAAAATATTATTTGGCTCGTTCCTCGCCCTAGGAACTATGGTCGCAACATCCTCTTATTCCTGGATAGGTATATGAATAGGATTAGAAATTAATCTTCTTTCATTTATTCCATTAATCAGAACCTCAAAAAATATATATTCGTCTGAATCAGCCCTAAAATATTTTATTGCCCAAGTAATAGCCTCAACAATTCTTTTATTGGCTATTATTATTCTTTCAACCAAAATTCTATACCCCTTGCAAAATAATATTCAATCAAGACTATTATTTAATACCTCTCTTCTCCTGAAAATGGGGGCTGCTCCCCTCCATTTTTGGTTTCCTGAAGTTATAGAAGGTTTAAATTGATTAAATAGAATGATTCTTCTAACTTGGCAAAAAATTGCCCCTATAATATTACTTTCCTATTCAGGAAAAACCCTTTTACTTTTGGTTACAGTTATTATTTCATGTATATTTGTAAGAGGAGTAATAGGTCAAAACCATTTAAGTCTTCGAAAAATTATAGCCTACTCCTCAATCAATCATATCGGTTGAATAATTGCAGCATCCTTATTTTTTGAAATAGTATGAATAATTTACTTCATTATTTATTCAATTATTACACTAAACATTGTAATCATATTTAAAAAACTAAATATTTTCTATATAAAGCAACTAACTCTCTCCATAAATCAAGAACCTCTAATTAAAATATTCTTTATTTTAAATTTTTTATCTTTAGGAGGACTGCCCCCCTTCCTTGGATTTTTCCCAAAATGACTAACCATCCAAATCATAATTAATGAAAGATTCTTTTCCCTAGCCATTGTAATAATCCTAGCAACTTTAGCTACCTTATACTTCTATATACGAGTCACCTTTAGAACTCTTGTCCTTTCAATGAATACCTTCATTCAAATTAATGAGTTTCCTACACATAAGTTCTTTATTATATCAATTAATCTTGTAACGCTAGCAAGATTAATCTTATCAACCTTGATTTTTAACTTTTTTTAATCAAGGATTTAGGTTAAAAAGAAACCTGTGACCTTCAAAGTCACCATTAAAAAAAAATTTTAAGCCTTAGGAATAATCCACCACCAAACTTGCAATTTGGTATCATTTTGAATATAAAGCTGGTAAAAGAATTTAATTCGTCAATAAGTTTACAGCCTATCGCTTACACCTCAGCCATTTCACCGAACAAGTGATTATTCTCGACAAACCATAAAGACATTGGTACTTTATATTTTCTTCTAGGAAGATGGTCCGGAATGGTAGGAACTTCCTTAAGAATTTTAATCCGTGCTGAATTAGGAAATCCTGGGTCCCTTATTGGTGATGATCAAATTTATAATGTAATTGTAACTGCCCATGCATTCATTATAATTTTCTTCATAGTAATGCCAATTATAATTGGAGGATTCGGGAACTGACTTGTACCTTTAATATTAGGGGCTCCAGATATAGCATTTCCCCGAATAAACAATATAAGATTTTGACTACTACCCCCCTCACTTACATTCCTTTTAATGAGAAGAATAGTTGAAAACGGAGCAGGAACGGGATGAACAGTATACCCTCCCCTATCCTCTAATATTGCCCATAGAGGAGCTTCAGTTGATCTAGCTATTTTCAGTCTTCATCTAGCAGGAATTTCATCAATTCTTGGTGCAGTAAATTTTATTACTACTGTAATCAATATACGAACCACTGGGGTTACCTTCGATCGAATACCCCTATTTGTGTGAGCAGTCGTCCTTACTGCCCTTCTGCTTCTTCTATCATTACCGGTCCTTGCTGGTGCAATCACAATACTCCTTACAGACCGTAATATTAATACAACCTTCTTCGATCCTGCGGGAGGAGGGGACCCAATTCTATACCAACACTTATTCTGATTCTTTGGTCACCCAGAAGTTTACATTTTAATCTTACCGGGATTTGGAATAATTTCCCATATTATTAGCCAAGAAAGAAGAAAAAAGGAAACCTTTGGAACTTTAGGAATAATTTACGCTATAATAGCAATTGGCCTACTAGGATTTATTGTGTGAGCCCATCACATATTTACTGTAGGTATAGATGTTGATACTCGAGCCTATTTTACATCAGCAACTATAATTATTGCTGTTCCTACTGGAATTAAAATTTTTAGATGATTAGCAACTCTTCATGGAACCCAAATCAATTATTCCCCCTCTATACTCTGAGCCTTAGGATTTGTTTTTCTCTTCACTGTAGGAGGTTTAACTGGAGTAGTTTTAGCTAACTCATCTATTGATATTGTTCTTCATGACACTTATTATGTTGTTGCTCATTTCCATTATGTCCTTTCTATGGGTGCAGTATTTGCAATTATAGCCGGGTTTGTTCATTGATTTCCGTTATTTACAGGTCTCTCCCTAAACAACAAATTACTAAAAATTCAATTCCTTGTAATATTCCTTGGGGTTAATATAACCTTTTTCCCCCAACATTTCCTTGGATTAAGAGGTATACCCCGACGATACTCAGATTACCCAGATGCTTACACAACCTGAAATATTGTTTCCTCAATTGGTTCGCTAATCTCATTAGTAAGAATTATTTTATTTCTTTTCATCATATGGGAAGCTTTCATTGCCATGCGAAAAAGGCTCTCACCTCTAAGAATAACATCTTCAATTGAATGACTTCAATCAATGCCTCCATCAGAACATAGATATTCTGAACTTCCTATACTTTCTAATTTCTAATATGGCAGAATAGTGCGGTGGACTTAAACCCCAAATATAAAGTGCAACTTTTTTTAGAAATTGCAACTTGAAAAATACTTCTTCTTCAAGATAGAGCCTCACCTCTTATGGAACAACTTTCATTTTTTCATGATCACACTTTAATGATTTTATTAATAATTACAGTTTTAGTAGGATATTTAATATCAAGCCTATTCTTCAATAAATACAACTATCGATACCTTCTAGAAGGCCAAACCATTGAAGTAATCTGAACAATTCTACCAGCAGTAACTTTAATTTTTATTGCACTCCCCTCTCTCCGCTTACTTTATCTACTAGATGAAATTAATAATCCCCTAGTATCAATAAAAACTATTGGCCATCAATGATATTGATCATACGAATATACTGATTTCAAAAATATTGAATTTGACTCTTATATGATCCCAACCTCAGAACTTAATAAATCCAGATTCCGCCTTCTTGATGTGGATAACCGAGCAGTCCTTCCCTATAATTCTCAAATTCGTCTTATAGTTACCGCCGCCGATGTTCTCCATTCGTGAACTATTCCCGCATTAAGAGTAAAAATTGATGCAACTCCGGGACGATTAAATCAAGTTAGATTCCTTTTAAACCGCACTGGATTATTTTTTGGTCAATGTTCTGAAATCTGCGGTGCAAATCACAGATTTATACCAATTGTTCTTGAAAGAATTTCCCCTACATTTTTCATTAAATGAGTTTCAAAAATAGGAGATTCTTCATTAGATAACTGAAAGTCAGTAATGGTCTCTTAAACCACTCTATAGTAAATTAACGCCTACTTCTAATGAAAGGCTTAGTTAAAAAATAACGTTAATTTGTCAAATTATTATTACCCCTAGGTAGCCTTTAATTCCCCAAATAGCCCCTTTAAATTGATTAACATTAATATTATTATTCTCTGTAATCCTTATTATTGTCAGAATTATTAACTACACAATTTTTAGTCAATCTCCAAAAAGACTTTTTTTTGACAAAATTCAATCCCTCAAAACTTGAAAATGATAGCAAATCTATTTTCTTCATTTGATCCATCAACATCATTCTATATTCCCCTAAACTGATTAAGAACAATTTTATGCTTAATTTTTATTCCCTACTCATTCTGATTAATCCCTAATCGATCATTTTCTCTTTGAAAAAAAATTTTATCTTCTCTTCACAAAGAATTCAAAACTCTCCTTGGTCCCTCATCTAAGGGAGGAACTTTTATTTTTATTTCTCTTTTTTCCCTTATTCTGTATAATAACTTCCTTGGATTATTCCCCTATATTTTTACAAGAACAAGACACTTAGTACTTACTCTTACTCTTGCCCTTCCCCTTTGATTAAGCTTTATAATTTTCGGATGAATTAATAATACTATTCATATACTAGCCCACCTTGTTCCACAAGGAACTCCCCCTCTACTTATACCCTTTATAGTATGCATCGAAACAATTAGAAATATTATTCGACCAGGAACTCTAGCTGTCCGACTAGCTGCTAATATAATTGCTGGACACCTTTTAATAACCCTTCTTGGAAACACAGGGTCCTCAATTCCTTCCTCATTAATTATTGTTCTTCTCCTCACGCAAATTCTTCTTCTAGTTCTAGAATCAGCTGTTGCAATTATTCAATCTTATGTATTTGCTGTCTTAAGATCTCTGTACTCAAGAGAAGTTAATTAATGTCCCATAAAAATCACCCGTTTCATCTTGTTGACGCAAGACCTTGACCTATTCTAGGAGCTTTCGCAGCTATAATTACAATAACTGGAATCATTAAATGATTTCATCTTTATAATAATAATCTTCTTCTTATCGGATTCCTAATTACCTCTTTAGTTATATTTCAATGATGACGTGATATTTCACGAGAAGGTACTTACCAAGGCCTTCACACCTATATTGTAACCATAGGGTTACGTTGAGGAATAATTCTATTCATTACATCTGAAGTATTTTTTTTTATTTCATTTTTCTGAGGATTCTTTCACAGCAGACTTGCCCCTTCAATTGAATTAGGTATAATGTGGCCTCCTAAGGGAATTGACCCCTTTAACCCCCTTCAAATTCCTCTTCTAAATACTCTTATTTTATTAACTTCAGGTCTTACAGTTACTTGAGCTCATCATAGACTTATTGAAAATAATTTTAATCAAGTAACCCAAGGTTTATCACTGACAGTAATTCTAGGAATTTACTTTACTCTTTTACAAGCGTATGAATACAAGGAAGCACCTTTTACAATTGCAGACGCTGTCTATGGCTCATCCTTCTTTATAGCAACCGGATTCCATGGAATCCATGTTATTATTGGAACAACTTTCCTAGCTGTAGGACTCTTTCGTCATTTAAACAATCATTTCTCTTCTATTCATCATTTTGGTTTTGAAGCAGCAGCCTGATATTGACATTTTGTTGATGTAGTATGATTATTCTTATATATTTCAATCTACTGATGAGGTAGATATTTACATAATATAATTTATTATATTTGACTTCCAATCAAATTATCTAGAAATAGTGTAAATAATATTCATTTTAATTTCGGAAGCTTTTCTAATCCTTATTATTTCTTCTCTCATAATAATAATTTCCTCAATCCTTTCTAAAAAAACTTATATTGACCGAGAAAAAAGTTCCCCCTTCGAATGTGGATTTGACCCAAAAATATCTCCTCGTCTACCTTTTAGTCTTCAATTTTTTTTAATTGCATTAATTTTCCTAATTTTCGATGTAGAAATTGCCCTACTCATTCCTCTTATTTCCATCCTAAAAATATCTAGTATACACTATTTCTGGACAATCGCCGCTTTCTTTATCTCCATTCTTTTAATTGGCCTTTATCATGAATGAAATCAAGGAGCTCTTGAATGAGCTTCTTAGGATAATAGTTAATTATAACATTTAATTTGCACTTAAAAAGTATTGAATATCAATTTATCTTAAATAAGAAACAAATTTTTGTATTTAGTTTCGACCTAAAACCTTGATGGAAACATCCTTATTTTTAATTGAAACCAAAGTAGAGGTTTATCACTGTTAATGATAATAATGAATTTTTTCCAATTAAAGAAGTGGTTTATCAAATAATGAACTTCTAACTCATTTAATTAGTGGTGAAACCCCATTGACACTTCTATTTATATAGTTTAAAAAAAACATTACACTTTCATTGTAAAATTAGACCTTATCTTATAAATACTTAAAGATTTTAAATCACCGAGATATCTTCAATATCTTGCTCTTATATTAAGCTATTCAAGTAATAAATTATTAAAATTAAAAATACAACCCACATTGCCGTTAAAGATAAAAAAATCTTCAAATTATTATTATGAAAAATTTGAAGAAATTTTGATAAAAATGATAAAGAACTATATAAATTTTGACTTCCTATATATTCAGATCATCCCTGATCCAAAGATCTATATAAAATTTCCCCATGCTGAAGAGGATAATAATTAACACCAAATGTTGAAATATAGGATATATTTCATATAGACCCTATAAAAACTGAACTCAAATTAAACTTTAATGATTTAGATTTATGTCTTAAAACAAGCTGTGCTAATTCATATCCGATTCATCCCCCAGCTACTGTTACAATTAAAGTTATTATTTTTATAAAAAAAGGTAAACAAATAAAATAAGGTGTTGATAGCATTATTCATCTTAAACCACTTCCCATAAAAACCACAAAAAAAATAATTCCTGCTATTCCCTTTAATATTACTAAACCCGAATCATTAATTCTGTGAAAACAAAAATGATTATAATCTCCTCTTAAAACCATATAAATTAGACGAAAAGTATAAGCCACAGTTAAACCTGTAGAAACAAAATAAATTATATAAATATATACCCCCAAATTTCTTATAGAAATAAATTCTAAAATTAAATCCTTTGAATAAAATCCTGATAAAAACGGTAATCCACATAAAGACATATTACAAATTACAAAAAACACACAAGTTAAAGGCATTTGATTAATTAAACCCCCTATAAAACGAATATCTTGACAATTACTTATTCCATGAATTATAGCACCTGCACATATAAACAACAATGCCTTAAATAAAGCATGGGTTAAAAGATGATAAAATGCTAAAACATAACCTCCCATAGCTAAAATACTTATTATTAACCCAAGCTGCCTTAAAGTAGAAAGAGCAATAATTTTTTTTAAATCATATTCATAACTAGCCCCTAAACCTGCTATAAATATAGTTAATCTAGCAACAAATAATAAAATAATCTTTACCCCCTCCCCTATACAAAAATTAAAACGAATTAATAAGTAAACCCCTGCTGTTACAAGAGTTGAAGAATGAACTAAAGATGAAACAGGAGTTGGAGCTGCTATAGCAGCCGGAAGCCATGAAGAAAATGGAATTTGAGCTCTTTTTGTTATTCCAGCAAATACCATCAAAAATACAATAATATCTATTTCTATTCTATTAGATATTACATCCAAAAAAAATAAATAATTCCATCTCCCAAAATTTATTATCCAAGCAATTCTTATTAAAAAAGCTACATCCCCTAAACGATTAGTTAATGCAGTTAACATACCCGCATTAAAGGACTTAACATTTTGGTAATAAATTACTAAACAATAAGAAACTAATCCTAATCCATCTCATCCAAGTAAAATTCTAATCAAATTTGGCCTGAAAATTAGAAGTAATATAGAAGCTACAAACATAGCCACTAATATAATAAATCGATTAATTATTATATCCCCTTCCATATATTCTAATCTATAGTAAATAACTATTGAAGAAATAAACAAAACAAATCTAGCAAACAACAATGACATTCAATCCAATAAAATAGACATTACAATTCTTGAAGAATTTACACTAACCATTTCAATTTCTAATACTAGCCTATAATCTATTGATATAAAATTTAAACTTATAAAAAATCTTAATATTCTAAAAACTAAAAATACCATAAAATAAACTAAACAAATTATTATTACCTAAGGTACAACTACATCTATGATTCCACAAATCAATATTTTTCTATTAAACTACTTAAGTAATTTCATAAAACTAAGAACTCTCCCTTTATAATAATAATATTTAAAGGAAATCAATGTAAAAATAAAAGTAAATATTCACGAACATTACCTATACTTAAAGAATATATACCTCTATATAACTTCCCATGCTGAGAATAAGCATACAAAAATAATCTATAAGCAGCTCTAAAAAAAGAAATTAAAGACAAAAAAATTATACATAAATATCTTCACGATACTAATCTATTAATTAATATAATTTCACCTATCAAATTTAATGAAGGAGGGGCTGCTATATTTGAAGAACTTAATAAAAATCACCAAAGAGATATTCTTGGTATTAAATTAATCAATCCCTTATTTAAATAAAACCTTCGCCTTCCTAAACGCTCATAAGAAATATTAGCTAAACAAAACAAACCTGAAGAACATAAACCATGAGCCACTATTATTACAAGTGAACCTCTCAACCCTCAATAATTTAGAGTTATAATACCCCCTAAAACCAAACCTATATGAGCTACAGATGAATAAGCAATTAAAGATTTAATATCCCCTTGACGTAAACAAATTAATGAAACAAAAAATCCACCCACTAATCCAATAACAATAAATACCACATTAATTTTAATAGCTACAGGAATTATAATTTGTATTAAACGCATAAGTCCATAACCCCCTAGCTTTAGTATTACTCCAGCTAAAATTATTGAACCTGACACAGGGGCTTCTACATGAGCTTTTGGAAGTCATAGATGAATAAAATACATAGGCATTTTAACTAAAAAAACAATTCTCGTACAAATATAAAATATTAAAAATTCTACACTCTTAAAAAAAAAGAAAAAATCTAAAGAACCATACAATCTGTAATAATAAAAAATTCTAACTATTATTGGTAAAGAAGCAACAAGTGTATAAAACAATAAATAAACTCCAGCCTGAATCCGCTCAGGTTGATACCCCCAACCTACAATTAAAATTAAAGTAGGAATAAGCCTAAACTCAAAAAACAAATAAAATACAAATAAATTTATAGAAGCAAATGTACAAAATAAAGAAATCAACAAAACTAATAAAGTAAATAAATATAAACTTCTAAAATAACTAGTTTTAAAAATTCCTTCTCTAGCCATTACTATTAATGAACAAATCCAAAATCTTAATAAAATTATTATATAAGAAAGTAAATCTACCCCAAAAAAATATCTGATATTACAATATAACCTTCTTAATCTAATCTCAAGCAAAAACAAAAAAATTAACCTTATATAAAGACATTGATTAAATCAAAACCCCTTTTTTATAAATCTTAATGGAACTATAAACATTAAAGAAAACAAAAACTTTATCATAATAAATTAAAAGAAATTATATAATTATTTCCGTAAGTCCGTATAAGCAAAACTAATACAGACAATCCTAAAGCCCCCTCACACACTCTTATAGTCAAAAAAATCATAAGAAAATAAAACTCATATAAATATAAGCACAGATATGTATATAGCAAAAGAAATAAAGCCACTACAATAAATTCTAACCTTAATAATATTAAAAGTAAATGTTTACGATTAAGGCAAAAAGATAATAAACCCATTAAATATATAAAAAAAGATGCCCCAGCAAAAATTGTCATTTGTTTTAATAATTTAAATAAAATATTGGTCTTGTAAACCAAAAATAAGAAAATCTTTTAAAACTTCAGAAAGGATCTTCCCTTCATCATTAATCTCCAAAATTAATATTTTTAATAAACTACTTCCTGACTTATGATAATAATTCTCCTTACTTCCCTCATTCCGGCAATACTTATACCTATAGTTAATCACCCCCTATCTTTAGGGGGTCTTCTCCTCATTCAATCCATTTTAATTGCCTTAATTTCAGGATGAATAAATATTACCTTCTGATATTCATATATTCTTCTTCTCATTATAATTGGGGGAATACTTGTTTTATTTATATATATGACAAGAGTAGCCTCAAATGAAAAATTTAAATCATCTACTCCTATTATTATATTCTTATTAGCATATTTTATTATAATTCTTTTAATTTCCCCCCTTATTGATCAATGATTCTTAAGGTCAAGAATTACATCCTCAGAAAATTATAAATTCATTTTTTCTCTTTTATCCTTAAATAAATTTCTTAATTTCCCTGCCATCATAATTTCAGTTCTCCTAATTATTTATCTATTAATTACCATAATTACTGTAATTAAAATTTCCAGATTTAAACAAGGACCTCTTCGAAATTACAACTAATGAAAACCCCAATTCGAAAAATCTCCCCCATAACTAAAATTATTAATAATTCTCTTATTGATCTTCCATCACCATCAAATATCTCAGCATGATGAAATTTTGGTTCCCTATTAGGATTATGTTTAGGAATTCAAATCATTACAGGAATTTTTCTAGCTATACACTTCACAGCTCATATTGACCTAGCATTTAATAGAGTTATTCATATTTCACGAGATGTAAACTATGGATGATTAATCCGAACAACCCATGCCAATGGAGCCTCATTTTTCTTTATTTGTCTTTATCTTCATGTTGGTCGGGGATTATACTACAGCTCATACAACTTAGAATTAACGTGATCCGTAGGAGTAATTATTCTTTTCTGCGTTATAGCTACTGCCTTCCTGGGATATGTCCTTCCTTGAGGACAAATATCTTTTTGAGGAGCTACAGTAATTACTAATCTTCTATCAGCCATCCCATATGTCGGAACATTAATTGTACAATGATTATGAGGGGGATTCGCTGTTGATAACGCAACATTAACTCGATTTTTTGCACTTCACTTTCTCCTTCCATTTATTGTTGCAGCTCTAGTAATAATTCATCTACTTTTTCTCCACCAAACCGGATCAAACAATCCCTTGGGAACAAACAGAAATATTGATAAAATCCCTTTTCACCCTTATTTTTCCTACAAAGATATTTTCGGGTATATTATTATAACCTTTATTCTTACAAGTCTAGTCCTAGTAAGACCTAATCTCCTTGGAGATCCTGAAAATTTTATTCCAGCTAATCCTCTCGTTACTCCTGTTCATATTCAACCCGAATGATACTTCTTATTTGCATACGCAATCCTACGGTCTATTCCTAATAAATTAGGGGGAGTAATTGCCCTTGTCCTTTCAATTCTAATTTTATTAATTGTTCCATTTATCAACAAAAAAAAAATACAAAGAACTCAATTTTACCCTATTAATAAAATTCTTTTCTGATCATTCCTATCAGTAGTAATTCTTCTTACCTGAATTGGAGCCCGTCCCGTAGAAGACCCTTATATTACAGTAGGGCAAATCCTTACTATTATATACTTTTCTTACTTTATTATTAATCCCTTAATTCATATATTATGGGATAAAATTATTTTTAAAAATTAGTTAATGAACTTGTATAAGTATGTATTTTGAAAATACAAAAAAGAGTAAACCCTCTATTAACTTTAGTTCCCCTCCATAATACTAAATTCCATCCGCAAATATTTTTATTAATTTATATTTATTATACTAAATTATATTCACTTATTATTTATATAATCTTAAAAATATTCATTATATAGTATTCACCTAATCAAATCATTAAAGTAATAACTCCCACTACTAAATTTCATTCACTAAATCACCCAGGTAAAGATTAATATCTTTAATCCCAGGAAAAATAAAAAATAATTCAAAGAAAGAGGTAAGTATCTTTTTCATGCCAAATATATAAGCTTATCATAACGAAACCGGGGAAGAGTCCCACGAACCCAAACTCACAAAAAAGATATAAATCCCAATAAAAAAAAAATTAAAAATCTTAAAAAATTAGCCCCCAAAAATAATATACAACACATCATTCTCATAAATAAAATACTTGAATATTCAGCTAAAAAAATCAAAGCAAATCCCCCTCCTCTGTATTCAACATTAAATCCTGATACTAACTCTGATTCTCCCTCCGCAAAATCAAAAGGAGTTCGATTTGTCTCAGCTAATCTTGAAACAAACCACACCATACATAAAGGAAGCCTAATTACAATAAATCAAATTATTCTTTGATAAGCCTTCAAATCCACTAAATTAAGACTCATAATTAAAATTAAAAAAGATAATAAAGTTAAAGCCAAACTTACCTCATATGAGATAGTCTGAGCAACAGCTCGTATTCTCCCCAACATCGAATAATTAGAATTAGATGATCACCCAGCTAATATTACAGTATAAACTCTAAGCCTTGCACAACATAAAAAATACAAAATCCCTAAACTAAACCTTAAAAATCCAGAAAAAAGAGGAATACAAAGTCAAATTAATAAAGAAAGAAATAAATTAAAAACAGGAGAAGCATAATATAAACCGTAATTTCTCATTAAAGGATAAGTCTGCTCTTTTGTAAAAAGTTTAATTGCATCTCTAAAAGGCTGAGGCACTCCCAGAAACCCTACCTTATTAGGGCCTTTACGAAGTTGAATATATCCTAAAACTTTTCGCTCAAGAAGGGTTAAAAAGGCCACCCCAATCAAAACACAAATAATTAAAATCAATATTCCGTAAAATAAAAAAATCAAATCCAATATATATATTATTGCTTGTATTATCCATACATATCTAAATTCTAAATTTAATGCACTTATCTGCCAAAACAATAATAATATTCAAAAATAAATTAATAAAACTAATACTTGGTCCTTTCGTACTAAAATATTAAAACTATTAAGAGATAGAAACCAACCTGGCTCACGCCGGTTTAAACTCAGATCATGTAAAATTTTAAAAGTCGAACAGACTTAACCTTTTAGCCCCTACACCAAAAGTTAATTTTAATCCAACATCGAGGTCGCAAACTAGTTTATCGATAAGAACTCTCCAAACTAATTACGCTGTTATCCCTAAGGTAATTTATTCTTTTAATCGTAATAAACGGATCATAAATATACACATTAGTAATCTTATAAAAAAAAAGTTTATTAAATTTTCCAATCACCCCAACAAAATAAATATTTCTAAACCAAAACAATAATACTAAAAATTCAATCTAAAAAAACTTATTAAATTCTATAGGGTCTTCTCGTCCCCTTAAAACATTTTAGCTTTCTAACTAAAAAATAAAATTCTAAAATAATTTAATTGAGACAGTAATTTTCTTGTAAGACCGTTCATTCCAGCTTTCAATTAAAAAACTAATGATTATGCTACCTTTGCACGGTCAGAGTACCGCGGCCATTTAATTAATCATGGGGCAGGCCTGACCTTAAATTATTCCCAAAAGGCCATGTTTTTAATAAACAGGCAGAAAATATATTTGCCGAATTCCTTAATTAAAATTCATATTTATAAATATTTAAACAAATTTCTATACTAATTTTATCATTATTACTTAAAACTATTAAATTAATTTTAATATTTTAATAAACAAACTAAAAAAAAAAAAATCACCTAAATTAAAGTCTTGATATAAAACACTATAAAAAATGAAAACTTCTATTCCTACTCAACTTTAAATTGTAAACTTCTTATAAAATTCTACTTAAAAGCTTATCCCCTTAAATATTACTTAATTATTGGACCTATTTATAAAATAAATAACCCTAAAAACCAGCTTAATTAAATTAATTTCTTAAAAAACTAGATATATTTATACCCGACTAACGTATAATATCAAAAAATATATTATAAATAATTTTTTTACATTAAAATTTATATATTTTTAGCTCTTATAAATTCGAGAAAACTTAAAATCTAAACCCTTTTTAATAAACCCTGATACAAAAGGTACCTTAAATAAAAAATTCTTTTCATAATTTTACATTTTCCTCCACTGTACTATTAATCTATAATTAAAATTATTATTTCATTAAAATTACTAAAACACATAATTCCTTTTAAAATCCCTAAACAAATAAAAATTTCAATATCAAATTAAACTGAATTTCACAGTCAACTTTTTAATGTAAATAAAATACTTTCTCTAAAGCTTTAATTTGTCTTTCCAGGCACACCTTCCGGTACACCTACTATGTTACGACTTATCCCACCTTATGGTGGGAGCGACGGGCGATATGTGCATATTTTAGAGCTTAAGTCAAACTAATTAAATTATTAATTTTACTTTCAAATCCTATTTATCGTGAAAATTTCACCTCTCAAACCATATAAATATATTCATTGTAACCCATCTCTCCTTATCCGTAAACTGCACCTTGATCTGATTTGGTTTAAAATTTCAAATATTGAATATTTAACCCTTTAAAGATATTCAAATAACGACGATATACAAACTTAAAGAACAAGTTCAATTAATCGTGGATTATCAATTACAGGACAGGTTCCTCTGAACAGACTAAAACACCGCCAAATTTTTTAAATTTCAAGAACATCTAATACTCCTCAGGAATTCTAATTTACACTTTCAATAATAGGGTATCTAATCCTAGTCTAATACAAAAATCTAATAACTTTTCTCACAATAATAAATTAAATTAATCATAAAATTTCACCTTATAAAACCAACTTTTACTTTCTTATTTATAAGATCATTATCACCCGAGCCTGGTTTAGAAGTATATCATGTCTAACCGCAACTGCTGGCACAAGATTAGTCTATACTCTAATTAATATCTAATTCTAAGTCCCCTTAATCATTAAATTTATTTACTACTTGCAAGCAATTTTTAATCTAAAATTCGCATGTAAAATTATAATTTACTAAACCCGAAAGCTATAATAAAACCTTAAAAATTTTAAGCAAATTTTCGCTAACAAAGCAAACTTATCATTAAGAAACCCTAATAATCTAAATTTAATTTTTCTAAAATTTTTAACCCAATATTAACTTAATTCACCCTAAGAACTTTTTCTATATTAATTCTTGGTACAATAAATTTTATTACTAAATTTATATCTAAACCTATACAAAATCTTAATTTAGCTTGATTTATCCCCAAGAACTTTTTTTACATTGATTTTCCTTAAGTTCCTGGAACTAGGCCCCATACCCGTAAACCTGTACAAAATCTTAATTTAGCTTGGTTTATCCCCAAGAACTTTTTCTACATTAATTTTCCTTAAGTTCCTGGAACTAGGCCCCATACCCGTAAACCTGTACAAAATCTTAATTTAGCTTGGTTTATCCCCAAGAACTTTTTTTACATTAATTTTTCTTAAGTTCCTGGAGCTAGGCCCCATACCCGTAAACCTGTACAAAATCTTAATTTAGCTTGGTTTATCCCCAAGAACTTTTTTTACATTGATTTTCCTTAAGTTCCTGGAACTAGGCCCCATACCCGTAAACCTGTACAAAATCTTAATTTAGCTTGGTTTATCCCCAAGAACTTTTTTTACATTAATTTTCCTTAAGTTCCTGGAACTAGGCCCCATACCCGTAAACCTGTACAAAATCTTAATTTAGCTTGGTTTATCCCCAAGAACTTTTTTTACATTGATTTTCCTTAAGTTCCTGGAGCTAGGCCCCATACCCGTAAACCTGTGCAAAATCTTAATTTAGCTTGGTTTATCCCCAAGAACTTTTTTTACATTGATTTTCCTTAAGTTCCTGGAACTAGGCCCCATACCCGTAAACCTGTGCAAAATCTTAATTTAGCTTGGTTTATCCCCAAGAACTTTTTTTACATTGATTTTCCTTAAGTTCCTAGAGCTAGGCCCCATACCCGTAAACCTGTGCAAAATCTTAATTTAGCTTGGTTTATCCCCAAGAACTTTTTTTACATTGATTTTCCTTAAGTTCCTGGAGCTAGGCCCCATACCCGTAAACCTGTGCAAAATCTTAATTTAGCTTGGTTTATCCCCAAGAACTTTTTTTACATTGATTTTCCTTAAGTTCCTGGAGCTAGGCCCCATACCCGTAAACCTGTGCAAAATCTTAATTTAGCTGAGCTAGGCCCCATACCCGTAAACCTGTGCAAAATCTTAATTTAGCTTGGTTTATCCCCAAGAACTTTTTTTACATTGATTTTCCTTAAGTTCCTGGAGCTAGGCCCCATACCCGTAAACCTGTGCAAAATCTTAATTTAGCTTGGTTTATCCCCAAGAACTTTTTTTACATTGATTTTCCTTAAGTTCCTGGAGCTAGGCCCCATACCCGTAAACCTGTGCAAAATCTTAATTTAGCTTGGTTTATCCTCAAAATAGTTTATTCCTTAAATTTCCTTAATTTAAGAAACTTAGATAATGAACAGTTTTAAAATTTGATTTTAATTAAATGCTCCGTTTAATAAAATTTCCAAATTTAAATATTTTAATAAAATTTTTAAGTAGATGCCCTTCTACCCAAAAATATTTTATTAAAAATTATATTCCTGTCCTAATATCTCCCATTAAAAACTATTTTTAAATACTACTATACTAATTAGACTAAACACCCAAGTACACTATAAAAAACTAATTCCCAATTGAATGCCCGGTTCAACTAAACATTTATTTTTTATAAAACATGGACTTGTCCTTAATATTCCCTCCCTTTAAATAGACTTAAATTTCAACCAAAATCCACAATCAAATAAAATTTTAACTTAACTAAATGCCCTGTTTAATCAAATATAAATTTTACAAACAAAAATCTCCTCATATGCCCTAATATAAAAAGTCTTTCATTCTTAATCCTGTAAACCTCAAAATCCACTCTAAATCTATAAACCTTTAAAACAATTAAATTAAATGCCTGGTTTAATTTAGCTTGTACCCGAAATTAGGAACCTACTTTCAGGACATAATCAGCCACCAAAAATCTTTCCCTAATACCACTATACTAATTAATCCTAAACCCAAATATATTTTAATTATAAAACCCGTATCAATTGAATGCCCGTCCAACTGAATACTTATTTTTCAATCAAATATGATTATACTTCAAAAAATTGCCCCTATAAATTTTAATTATTAAAAATCTACAATTAAATAAAAAACCCAATTCAATTAAATGCCCGTTTAATCAAATATAGATCCTCAAAATAAATAAAACCCTCTATATGCCCGTATACAGGGAAAATTTATTTTAGTCCTTGTAAATATTAAAATTCAATTAAAATTCTCTATAAACCTTTAGAATAAGTAAATCAAGTGCTCAATTTAATTTAGCTCAAATCCTAAACCAGAAACTCCTTCCCAAAACATATTCATATAAAATTTCCCAATTAAAATATATTTGACTAAATCATTAATCCTCTCTCTTTCTTTTCATAAATAGATTCCCCTGTACTCAAGCTTTATACCAAATTCACTATAGTATATAATACTTATACTATCAAATAATTTTTTTTTAACTAAGACAACATTTTATCACCTCTCCAAATATCCTTCAGTTTTTCATAGACCAAAAAATCCTGAAAAACCCATTTTTGGAATAAATCACCCCGCGCCGCCCTATAAGAAATTTTAATTATACATTAATGATAGCTAAGGCATTAATATTACTTTTAACATAATGGTATAATATCTCATATACCATTATTAATTTCTTTTATAAAAGATATATTGGTAGTATATTATAAGGAGTTTTTTTTTTTTTCGTTAAAATTACAAATTTAATTTAAAATATTTATTGTCATTATATAAGAGTTTACGATTAACTATAAATTAAATATATAAATTTATAAGCATATATTCTGATTTTTATAATATAAATAGATATATATATATATATAAATATTTAATTAATATATAAATTTTATAAATGATAACTTACATTAAATAGTAAATTGTTTTATATCCTCTATTAAGGATTTTTTTCTTATACTCCTGTCTAAATAACTATAGATAATTCAGATAATTATATATATAGTAAATACCGGTTTATTCATACTGTCTAAATTTTTATATTGTAATGTATCCACCAATAATTTATAGAGTCATTTAAATACAATAATATTATAATATATAAACTCTTATATATATATATATATCTATTAATGATTAATTCAAAAATCATTTATACAAATTTTTTTTTCAAATGGATTTACCCCTCATTTTTGCAGCCTGATTAAAGTTTAGTAAAAATAATGAAAAATAAGGTAAAAAAGTTTTCAAAAACTTTGCAAAAAATGTGCAAAAAATGAGCACTTTTTTCACCTCCAAAAATTGATCTTATTGAGTTTCAGTTAAATTAATACGAAATCAGGAATTCGATTTTGACAAAAAAAAATTTCCAAAATATTGCTTACAAGTTTCTAAAAATTTTTTCGTCAAAAATCCCTAAAATCTCTCTTTTGTTAGAGTAAAATATACTTTTATGTGAACATTATTTGTACACATTTACATTTTGAAATAAAAACTCCACACAAAAAAAAAAAAAACTACCAACTTTTATTGAAAACAAATATTTGATACGTGATATGTTTATAAAATTATGAGTCCTTACATCATTATGTCTATAAGACTCTTATAATACTTCCTGCGTTGGAAAATTATAGGATTCCCGTCACAAAAAGTATCAATTTAAGATAGCCACTCTATTTTTAGAATCTGGCCTGAAAAAGCACTTAATTAGCTTATCACAGATTCTAAA